GTTTTACATCGGTAGGGGAGCGTTCTGTTCAAGATTGAAGCATTAGCGTAAGCGGATGTGGACAAAGCAGAAGTGAGAATGTCGGCTTAAGTAGCGAAAACATTGGTGAGAATCCAATGCCCCGAAAACCTAAGGATTCCTCTGGAAGGTTCGTCCACGGAGGGTGAGTCAGGGCCTAAGGCGAGGCTGAAAAGCGTAGTCGATGGATGACAGGTTAATATTCCTGTACTATTTATGATTGATAACGAGGGACGAAGAAAGCTAAGTCAGCCGGATGTTGGTTACCGGTTTAAACTTTCAATGCGCTGAAGAATGGAGAAAACATTCTGAGCAAAGAAGTGAATACAAAATACTAAGGTATTGAAGTGATTGATGTTATACTTCCTAGAAAAGCTCGATCTATCTTAAATTATAAATACCTGTACCCGAAACCGACACAGGTAGGTAGGTAGAGCATACCAAGGGGCGCGAGATAACTCTCTCTAAGGAACTCGGCAAAATGGCCCCGTAACTTCGGAAGAAGGGGTACCCTTGTAGGGTTGCAATAACCAGACCCAAGCGACTGTTTATCAAAAACACAGGTCTCCGCTAAGTCGCAAGACAATGTATGGGGGCTGACGCCTGCCCAGTGCCGGAAGGTTAAAGAAGTTGGTTAATATTATTATGAAGCTGACGACTGAAGCCCCGGTGAACGGCGGCCGTAACTATAACGGTCCTAAGGTAGCGAAATTCCTTGTCGGGTAAGTTCCGACCCGCACGAAAGGCGTAACGATTTGGGTACTGTCTCGGAGAGAGACTCGGCGAAATAGACTTGTCTGTGAAGATGCGGACTACCTGCACCTGGACAGAAAGACCCTATGAAGCTTTACTGTAACTTGGAATTGAGTTTGGGCTTTTCTTGCGCAGTATAGGTGGGAGGCTAAGAAAATGAGTTTGCGGATTCATTAGAGCCATCAGTGAGATACCACTCTGGAAAAGCTAGAATTCTAACCTTGAAAGCCGTTAACCGGCCAAGGAACAGTTTCAGGCGGGCAGTTTGACTGGGGCGGTCGCCTCCTAAAAAGTAACGGAGGCGTGCAAAGGTTCCCTCAGGCTGGTTGGAAATCAGTCGTAGAGTGTAAAGGCATAAGGGAGCTTGACTGCAAGACCTACAAGTCGAGCAGAGACGAAAGTCGGCCTTAGTGATCCGACAGTGCCGAGTGGAAGGGCTGTCGCTCAACGGATAAAAGTTACTCTAGGGATAACAGGCTGATCTCCCCCAAGAGTTCACATCGACGGGGAGGTTTGGCACCTCGATGTCGGCTCATCGCATCCTGGGGCGGTAGTACGTCCCAAGGGTTGGGCTGTTCGCCCATGAAAGCGGTACGCGAGCTGGGTTCAGAACGTCGTGAGACAGTTCGGTCCATATCCGGTGCAGGCGTTAGAGTATTGAAAGGAGCTCTCCTTAGTACGAGAGGACCGGGAGAGACGCACCGCTGGTGTACCAGTTATTATGCCAATAGTAAACGCTGGGTAGCTAAGTGCGGAAAGGATAACCGCTGAAAGCATCTAAGTGGGAAGCCAACCTTAAGATGAATACTCTCACCGTTTCAAACGGTTAAGGTCACGGCCAGACTAGCCGTTAAATAGGCGTCAAGTGTAAGTTCAGTAATGTATGTAGCTGAGACGTACTAATAGACCGAGGACTTGATTTATATTGTCTACAAATAGTTTTAAACCTTGATACTTATAGCGCAGTGGTCCCACACCGATCCATTCCGAACTCGGTTGTTAAACGCTGCAGCGGCAATGATACTAAAAGGGAAGCCTTTTGGAAAAGTAGCTCAGTACCAAGGTTATTTTTATGAAAATAATTTATTTCATTTTTTTATTTTCCTAAAATCTTGTAATTCAAAGAAGTATATACAAAACTTTTTATATTACCATGTATACTATCATCTAGAATTGTAATACATTGATTATGTTACTTAAAAGATTTATTTTATAAGAAAATTAGCAAAACACACAACAATTTTACTAGGAGGTATTAATGAAATTAGCAGTTTACGGTAAAGGAGGCATAGGAAAATCTACTACTAGCTGCAATATTTCAGTAGCTTTAGCTCAAAGAGGTAAAAAAGTCTTACAGATTGGTTGTGATCCGAAGCATGATAGTACTTTTACTTTAACTGGTTTTTTAATTCCAACAATTATTGACACATTGCAGTCTAAAGACTACCACTATGAAGACGTTTGGCCAGAAGATGTTATATATAAAGGCTATGGAGGTGTGGACTGCGTTGAAGCTGGTGGGCCACCAGCTGGCGCTGGGTGCGGTGGCTACGTTGTTGGTGAAACTGTTAAATTATTAAAAGAGCTAAACGCTTTTGATGAATATGATGTAATCTTATTTGATGTATTAGGAGATGTAGTTTGTGGTGGTTTTGCAGCACCATTAAATTATGCTGATTATTGTTTAATTGTTACAGATAATGGATTTGATGCTTTATTTGCAGCTAATCGTATAGCTGCATCTGTAAGAGAAAAAGCAAGAACACATTCATTAAGATTGGCTGGATTAATTGGTAATAGAACATCAAAGCGAGATTTAATAGACAAGTATATCAAATCAGTTCCTATGCCAGTTCTTGAAGTTTTACCATTAATTGAAGATATTAGAATATCCAGAGTAAAAGGTAAAACTTTATTTGAGATGTCGTCAAAAGATAGTAATCTTGTTTATGTTTGCGATTACTATTTAAATATCGCAGATCAATTAATTGCTAAGCCTGAAGGAATAATTCCAAAAGAATCTCCTGACAGAGAGCTGTTTAGTTTATTATCCGATTTTTATTTAAATCCTCAAAAGACATCGAGCAATCAGTCTAGTTTGACTGAAGAACTTAATTTTATGATTATCTAATTTTATTAACCTTAAAGCTTCCCTTTTTATGACACTCTCGACACAAAACAATTTAACTTTTGAATGTGAAACAGGGAACTACCATACTTTTTGTCCTATTAGTTGTGTTTCATGGCTATATCAAAAAATAGAAGATAGCTTTTTTTTAGTTATCGGAACTAAAACATGCGGATATTTTCTTCAGAATGCAATGGGAGTAATGATTTTTGCAGAGCCTAGATATGCTATGGCAGAACTTGAAGAAGGCGATATCTCGGCTCAATTAAACGATTATGAAGAACTTAAGCGTTTATGTTTACAGATCAAAAAAGATAGAAATCCTAGTGTAATTTTTTGGATAGGTACCTGTACTACTGAAATTATCAAAATGGATTTGGAGGGTATTGCGCCTAAACTAGAATCAGATATTAACATATCGATCATTGTTGCTAGAGCTAATGGACTTGATTATGCTTTTACACAAGGTGAAGATACAGTTCTGGCAGCTATGGCTCAAAGGTGTCCCAATACACGTATTCAAAAGCTCAAAAACAATGCTGTAAATTTTACAGTAAATACTCATCCTCCACTAGTACTTTTTGGCTCTTTGCCAGATTCAGTTGTGCAACAGCTAACTCTCGAATTACGTAAGCAAAATATTACAGTTGCCGGCTGGTTGCCGTCACCAAGATATACAGAATTACCTTGCCTCAATGAAGATTATTATGTTGCTGGAGTGAATCCTTTTTTAAGTCGTACAGCCACTACACTTATGCGACGTAGAAAAACTAAATTAATTGGTGCTCCTTTTCCTATTGGGCCAGATGGTACTCGTGCTTGGATTGAAAAAATTTGTTCGGTTTTTAATATTATTCCAAATGGACTAGACAAAAGAGAGGCTGAAATCTGGGAAAGTCTCGAAGAATACCTAAAATTGATACGAGGCAAATCTGTATTCTTTATGGGTGATAACTTACTTGAAATTTCATTAGCTCGTTTTTTAATCAGATGTGGAATGATTGTATATGAAATTGGCATTCCATACATGGATAAGAGGTATCAAGGAGCTGAACTAGCTTTATTAAGGCAAACATGTTTAGATATGCAAGTTAAAATTCCAAAAATTGTTGAGAAGCCAGACAATTATAACCAACTAGATCGAATAAGAGATTTACAACCGGATTTAGTTATTACTGGAATGGCTCACGCAAATCCACTAGAAGCAAGAGGTATCAACACTAAATGGTCTGTAGAATTTACTTTTGCTCCTATTCATGGCTTTACTAACACTAAAGATATTCTTGAACTAGTCACAAGACCACTCAGACGTAATAGTAATTTGAAAGAAGTAAGCTCTGAAATTTATAGTACTAAATATTAAGATCATAATATTTAGAGGCAAGTCTTGATTTACCAAGACTTACCCATAATTGAATTTGAGAAATATTGGCTTGATCTGTGAATGCTAACGGAATCATTTGCTCTATAGCATTTAAGATATCATTGGAACTAAATTCTTGATTTTTGCTGAATGCATGGTGCATGGCTTCTATAATTACTTGTTTAATTTCTGCGCCAGAAAATAAGTGGCTATATTTTGCTAAACATTCTGTATTATAACGATGCCATGTTTTAGGTCTTAAGTTTTTTAAGTGTACTTGAAAAATCATATTCCTTTCTTTAATGCTAGGTAAACCAATAAAAAAAATTTCATCAAATCTACCTTTACGGATAATTTCAGATGGTAAATGTGTAATATTATTAGCAGTAGCTACTACAAAAACAGGAGTATGCTTATCTGCTAACCAAGTTAAGAAAGTGCCTAAAACTCTGCTAGTCGTGCCCCCATCACTTGTATTAGGTTGCCTATTAAAAGCCTTATCTATCTCATCAATCCATAATACGCATGGTGCTGAGGCCTCTGAAATTTTGATAACTTCCCTTATATTTGTTTCAGACTCCCCAACAATTCCTCCAAATATCTTTCCAATATCTAATTTTAGTAGTGGCAAATTAAAAACATTAGATATCGATCGAGCAGTAATAGATTTGCCAGTGCCTTGTATTCCTATTAATAAAATGCCTTTAGGGTAAGGTAAACCATAATTCATTGATATCTTCGAAAAAGAATTAGCGCGCATAAGTAGCCAGTCTTTGAGAATATCTATTCCTCCAATCTCATTTAACGACGTGTTATTTAAATATAATTCTAAGAAACCGTTAGTCGTTTTTAGCTGCTCTTGTTTTTCATGTACAAATAATTGATAATCTGCAATACTAAAGTGTTGCTTTTCCACTACCATTTTAGAAAATATCATACGTATCTGTATAATCGACAAGCCTTGAGATATTGAAATTAATTGATTAATCCAAGATAGATCCGGTGTTTGTGGCAGAAGACTGAATAGTCTCATAATCTCTAATTTTATCTCGTATTGATTAGGCAAAGGTAAAATAAATACTGTGCATAGATACTTGAGTGAGGTAGGAATTTTTAATTCTAAGGCCGAAATAATAATCGCTTGATTACAGACATCTAATTTCCTTGACAAATTTCGTATCTTTCTGGCAATTATGTTGTCATTTAAAAACATGTGAAAATCTCGTAAAACGAATATTACATCTGAATTGCTGTTATATGACTCTATGATATTTAGCGCTTCGAAAGGATTTCGAGCTGCTTTATCTTGATTATTTAAAGATTTTTCATATCCATCCACAAAATTCCAGACTTGTATAGACTGACATACATCACGAGATGTAATATCTTTTAAAATGTATTCAAGTCTTTCTTCTTCACTGGTTACAACATATATTAATGAACAACTAGATTTTATAAGTTTTGCGAGTTCTTTTTGGTAATACATAGTTTAATCATTGAGATAAATATAGTTCATTCATATTAAAAGTACATTGATAGTGAAAGCAAGCTTTAAACTTGAAAATATCATATTTTTTGTTTTCACCGATGGCTCTATTTCTAGAACATAATAGAGCCACGAAATTAATACGACTAAATAGCTATCTGTTTTTTATTTTTTCTACGCCTTGCTTTTATTATACGTTTACCACTAGGAGTTTGCATTCTTGTACGAAAACCTGAAGTTTTTATTCGTTTTCTGTTTGTTCCACGTAATGTTCCTTTGGTCATAGATTCTGAGAAATTTAAATTAATAGATTATATTATAATAGATATAAGTGCAGAGAATTCTGTATCTTAATACCAATAATTATATCATATAGACTTATTTATTCTGAAAGAAGCTTTGCATGATTTCTATTATTCCATTAACATACTTGTTTGTTTTATCTACTATGCTAACGCCAATTGCCATATTCTTGTTTATTCAGGTTATCAATTTTAACAAGAAGCAAATATACTTATCTGAAACATTAATATCTCCCAATAAGACTGATAATAATTTTGAAAATCAATATCAAATTGCTAATATTTATATTGATCGAAAATCTTGGTATTTAGCATTAATTGCTCTGGAAAATGAAGTCTATGCCAATATTGCTATGAACGAATATTGGTTAGCTAAATATCATAATGCTATTGGCTTTACTCTAGAGCAAATTGATGCAAAAATATTATCTCAAAAGCATTATATTCTTTCTTCAACCCTGTACCCTGATTATGTATATGCTGCGAATAACCTCAAAAAATTAACTTCAAGCCAAAAATTGTAACATATTCGGGATAGCAGGATTTGAACCTGCGACATCCTGCTCCCAAAGCAGGCGCGCTACCAAACTGCGCTATATCCCGTAATCACTGAAACATTATAATATTATCTAGAGTAAATGTCTAGTAATTAGATAAAAAGAATTAGCGTGGATACCAAAACATTCCTTTTACACCATCTGGATCTGTCATGAAACCTAGGTTTTTATAAAATGATATAACTTGCGGATCTGCAAAAAGAGTAATTGTAGTAATATCTGAATAGCGTAATTGTTGAATAATTTGATCCATTAAAGTTTTGCCTAGACCATGACCTTGAAAATTAGGATGTATCACGACATCCCAAATTGTAGCGTTAAATGCATGGTCAGATGTTGCACGAGCAAAGCCAATAAGTTTCGGATGGTTATTATCATTATAAAATAAAGAAATAGTTAAAAAACTGTGTTCTATTGCAGTTTTTACTTTCCGGAAAGGTCTACGTACCCATCCCACAGCATCACATAAATTTTCTAGTGCATTTAAATCAATATTTCTTGTTGTGCTCAAATAAATGTCAATTTTTTCGCCTTGATAACTTAGGTTATCAACTAAAAGGAGGTCGCTTCCTAGATTGCGAGTATTCATATTTTTATGCCAATGTAAAAGTATAAAACCAGCATTCCTAAAAAAGATTTTCCATGAAATCATAGGTATTATTAATAATTAGCTTCAATTGTAATAAGCATTTAGTCTTATAATTAATTCTGTTATTTTATTTCAAATATTTCAATAAATGTTACTACATATACATAAATTAGTTGTCAACCGTTATTGTTCTATAATATAACTATTAAAATGGTTAATAAGTAATCCGTAACTTTTTGTTATAGTCAATAACTACCCAAAGGATCCATCGTGAAAAAAATTCTTTCAATATTAAGTATTATTTGTTTATGCTTATTAATACAATCATCTGCTGTAATGGCAGATGTAGCAGGCTTAACTGCGTGCAAAGATTCTGCTTCGTTTAATAAAAGACTGCAAAGTAGTGTAAAAAAACTAGAGAATAGATTATCTAAGTATGAACCCAATACTCCTCCGGCATTAGCATTAGAAAATCAAATTGATAAAACTAAAAACCGTTTTAAAAAATATAGTCAGGCAGGATTACTCTGTGGTACTGATGGTTTACCGCATTTAATTACGGACGGAAGATGGAACCGAGCGGGAGACTTTGTATTTCCTGGTTTGTTATTTATTTATATCGCTGGTTGGATTGGATGGATTGGTCGCGGATATTTACTAGAAATATCTAAAACCAATAAGCCAACAGAAAAAGAGATTATTCTTGATGTGCCTTTAGCTCTTAAGTTTTCAGCTTCAGGTTTTACTTGGCCTTTAGCAGCATGGCAAGAATTTACAAGCGGGCAGTTAATTGAAGATGAAGAAAATATTACTGTCTCTCCCCGTTAATATAGTTTAAGAAAAGGATATAAGGCAAACTTATGGATAGCAATTTACTGAAGTATTTATCGACAGTTCCAGTTGTAGGAGCAGTTTGGATAACCTTTACTGCCGGTTTAGTTATTGAAATTAATCGTTTTTTTCCTGATGTTTTGTATTTCTACTTATAAATACCAACAAAAAAAAGATTATATCTACAATATTTAGTGTTTAATTATTAAAAGGGCTTTAAGCCCTATTTTATTACAGATTAAAATATAATATGAGCTTGTTTTTGTATGGAAACAATGATTACTCATTAAGATAAGTGATAAATTTTAATATACAAAAAGATTATGAGTTTAGTAAGTCAAATTATCCTAAGTGCAGACAATGAACTGCGTTACCCAACAACAGGAGAGCTCCAAGCTCTGCAAGATTACTTGAAGACGGGGGAAGAGAGAATAAAAATAATTTTAACCCTTCGAAATAAAGAAAAAGATATTGTACAAAAAGCAAGTAAAACAATTTTCCAAATCCACCCAGAGTATATTGCTCCAGGTGGTAATGCAGAAGGTGCCAGAAAAAGATCATTATGCTTACGAGATTATGGATGGTACTTAAGGCTTGTTACATATGGAGTATTAGCCGGAGACAAAGAAGCAATTGAAAAAATAGGTGTAATTGGTGTTAGGGAAATGTACAATTCGTTAGGTGTACCAATATTAGGGATGATTGATGCTATTGAATGTTTAAAAAGTGCAACTATCGAATTATTGCCAGATGAGGAAATTAAAGTGATTGTCCCCTATTTTGATTTTATTATTAGAGGTATGTCTTAATACAATTAATCGAGTCTTTATCGATGTTTTCAAGTTGCATAATATGTAATATTATGCTACAATGTGGTTATACTCGGAGATTTATATACGTAATAGCTTAAACTTGTCAGGACTGAAAGGTAGCAGCAATTAGACTTATTATATTAAGTAAATCCTCCGAGTTTTCTGCTTTTACAATGTCAAATAAAATAACAGTAATATCCTTTCTTTATCACAAGTAGTATCTCTACAAGATAATATAGTTCTTATAGTCAAGCAATAAATAGATATAGTAAAATTTGCCTTATGTCTAAAATATAAGAAGTAATAAAGCATTTTAATATAGATTAGTTAACTAACTTTTTTTAGAGAAATATGAAACCATCTAATATGGCAGGTGCTCATATTCTAGCTACAGGCTCTGCCGTACCAGATATTTGCATAAGTAATGAGACTTTGAGCTCAATTGTTAATACGTCTGATGAATGGATTTCTAATCGTACAGGTATTAAAGAAAGGAGAATACTGTCACAGAGTCAGTCTATTATTGATATAGCGACTAACGCTTCTTGTCAAGCTTTACATAACGCAGGCCTTAATCCCGAGCAACTGGATTTAATCATTTTAGCAACATCTACTCCAAATGATTTATTTGGTAGTGCAAGTCAACTGCAGGCTTCCATTAAAGCAAATAATGCAGCTGCATTTGATATAACAGCGGCCTGTTCTGGTTTTGTAATTAGTCTAATTACAGCAAGCCAGTTCATTTATGCTGGGTCTTATAAAAATATTTTAGTAGTTGGTGCTGATATTTTATCTCGTTGGGTTGATTGGTCAGATAGAAGTAGTTGTATACTATTCGGTGATGGCGCTGGCGCAGCAATTCTGCAATCTAGCAAAGAAAATGATATCTTAGGATTTCAGTTGAATACTAATGGTTTAGGAGCTAATCAATTATCGATAGCCTGTCAGCCTACAAATAATAATTTTAGGAAAGATACAAAAAAGCTCCAAGACATGCACTACCGTTATGACTATCTCCAAATGAATGGTCGAGAGGTTTATAAATTTGCAGTATCTAAAGTTCCAGAAAGTATTAATCAATGCTTGCGAAAAGTAAACCTTTCGATACAAGATATTTCTTGGCTTGTTTTACACCAAGCAAATCAACGAATATTAGATACTGTTGCTGATAAGCTAGGTATACCTAGTCACAAGATTATTTCCAATATACAATCTTATGGTAATACGTCGGCGGCTTCTATACCAATTGCTCTTCATGAAGCTGTTGAAACTGGAAAAATTATTCACGGTGATGTTATTGCCATTGCTGGCTTTGGGGCTGGGCTTACATGGGGTACCGTTATTCTAAAATGGCATGACTCATAAGATTTTAGTAATTTACACTGAAATATATACATATTATACAATATACAAATAAAAGATATTTGAAAGAGAAGAAAATGGTACTATTATGACAAGTACCTTAGAACATTGATAAATCTAACAAGTACTTTTATCATCTCAATTAAGCAAGTAAAAAAGGAATTAAATATATGACTGCATCACTATCAAGTTTTTTAAACAGTTTAATTTTAGGTGCTGTAATTGTTGTACTACCAATAACTATTGCCTTACTTTTTGTAAGTAACAAAGACAAAACAATTAGGGACTAAATACTAAAATTATTGGTTAAGGAGTTTCTTATTTAATCTTAATATACAATAAGATAAGAATCACTAAGTAAGTTACTTAATTCCAAATATAAAATAATTATTAAATAATTCAGATATATGTCTTTAGCAGATTGGCTGCTATCAAAACGAAATTTAAAATCAAGTAATGGCTTTAATGTTACTAGTATCACAATTCCTGAAGGTATATGGATAAAGTGCGATAAATGCGGATTGTTAATGTACTATAAAGTACTAAATAGAAATCTAAAAGTTTGCCCTCAGTGCAATCATCACTTTCCAACTTCTAGTCAAGAACGGATTGTGCAGCTAATAGATAAAGAGACGTGGAAGCCGATTAATGATAAATTGGCGTCTAATGATCCTTTAGGTTTTGCTGATCAAAAGCTTTATGGAAAGCGACTTAAAGACATGAAAGACAAGACCGGTTTGCAAGATGCTGTGCAAACTGGATTAGGTAAAATAGGTCACATACCAGTCGCGATTGGTATTATGGATTTTCGATTTATGGGTGGTAGTATGGGATCTGTTGTTGGAGAAAAGCTAACGCGGATGATTGAAGCAGCAACAGAGAAAAATATTCCAGCTATTATTCTTTGTGCATCTGGAGGTGCTCGGATGCAAGAAGGTCTACTAAGTCTAATGCAAATGGCTAAAGTTTCTTCAGCCTTACAAAAACATAACAAACAAGGCTTACTATATATACCTATATTAACTTCGCCAACTACAGGAGGTGTAACAGCTAGTTTTGCAATGTTAGGTGATCTAATCATAGCTGAGCCAAAAGCTTTAATAGCTTTTGCAGGCAGAAGAGTTATTGAACAAACTATTAAAGAAGATTTACCTGATAATTTTCAAACTTCTGAGTACCTATTTGCCCATGGTTTTATCGACTTGATCATATCACGTACAGAGCTAAAAAACAAATTAGTGCAAATACTATCTTTTCATAGTAACCCAAGAGTATAATTCTCTTTATTAAGGATAATTGTCAGGTTGAACAGATGAAATCCGTAATATTAAAATAGATATTAAGTAAAGAGGGTATTATACTACAAAGAGTACACAACATTCATTACAATCTGAAAAATAACTTAAATAATAACTATGCGTAAAAATTTTTATTGGCTTCCATGCATTATGACTTTGTTGCTGACCACATTAGCTTTAAATAATTCTTATGCTATTGAGCTCGATGAAGCAACTATGACTGTTCCTTTAAACCAGTCCGGGAAGACTACTACTTTAACGCCAGAGCAAGTTAAACGAGGCAAACGTTTATTTAATAATACTTGTTCGCAGTGTCATAATGGTGGAATAACAAAAACCAATCCAAATATTGGACTAGATCCTGAAGGACTAAGCTTAGCTACTCCTCCTAGAGATAACATAGAAGGGTTGATAGATTATATGAAAAATCCAACAAGTTATGATGGAGCCGAAGATATAGCAGAGTTACACCCAAGTATAAAAAGTGCCGAGATTTTTCCAAAGATGAGAAATCTGACTGATGATGATTTATTTACCATAGCAGGCCATATCCTAATTCAACCAAAAGTTGTTCTTGAGAAGTGGGGAGGTGGTAAAATTTATTATTAGACCTTTTATCAACAAATAACTTTAGATTACAAAAGTTATTGTAAAAAGAATCAACTCTTTTACACTGCTATATAATAGTTTCATTGAGACATCTTTGAAAGCTAAAAAAATTTAATACAGGAGAAACCAAATTGAATAAATTCTTTTCTATCTTAGCTTTGATTATATTTTTTACAACCATAAATGCATCAGACTCAGTTTTAGCTGCTGACATTGAAGCTGGTGAACAAATATTTAATGCAAACTGTGCTGCATGTCATGCTGGTGGTAATAATGCTATTATTACAGAAAAAACTTTAAAAAAAGATGTGCTTGCTACAAACTCCATGAATAGTGTCGATGCTATTACTACACAGGTTACAAATGGTAAAGGTGCAATGCCTGCCTTTGGAGGCAGGCTAGAAGCTGAAGATATTGAAAATGTAGCTAATTATGTATTAAGCCAGTCAGAGAAAGGCTGGTAGTTGTCATACAGTTACCACTATTAACTATAATAGATAGCTATTTATATAGCTATCTATTATGTTCGTAATTAAATTATTGAAACACTGTATAATATGAAAGCAAATCGAGCTATATTAGTTCTAGAAGATGGTTCTACCTATTATGGATGGTCATTTAATCCTTCATTAACTTCTATAGGAGAAGTTGTCTTCAACACCGGTATGACAGGTTATCAAGAAGTCATTACTGACCCTAGTTATAGTGAGCAAATTATCAATTTCACATATCCTGAACTTGGTAATACAGGTATTAATAATGAAGATATAGAATCTAAAATACCCTTGCTTAAAGGAATAATTTCAAAAAATATATGTGTTCGGCCAAGTAATTGGCGACAGAATATATCTTTAGTTGATTATCTGCTACAATTTAACATAATGCATATTTACGGCGTAGATACTCGTGCTATCACAAAACAACTACGTAACAGCGGAACAATGAATGGGTGTATATCTAGTAGTAATTTAGATCCAGATGTGCTCATTCAGCAGTTAAGAATAATTGCACAAACAGAAAAACCAGATCTAGCACTTCATGCTTCTACTAATCAACCTTATATTCTGAAATCTTTTTCTAAGTACCAACCTTTTTATTCTCCTAGTAAAATCAACAACAGAAGTTTTCAAGAAAATTTGCATCTCGTAGTTATTGATTTCGGGGTAAAATACAATATTTTGCGCCATTTAAATAAATATGTTACTAGAATAACTGTATTACCAGCTAACACATCTTGTAATAATATTTTGAAACATCAGCCAGATGGTATTTTGTTATCTAATGGGCCCGGAGATCCTCAGAATTTACCATATGCGGTAAACACAGTACAAGAACTTTCGAAGCAAAATATACCTTTGTTTGGTATATGTATGGGGCACCAAATTTTAAGTCTTGCTTTAGGGCTTGACTCTTTCAAGTTAAAATTTGGACACAGAGGATTAAATCATCCAGTAGGATTCAACAAAGCTATTAGCATTACTAGCCAGAATCATGGCTTTGCAATCAGTCAAAATTTGCCAGAAGAAAATCCTTTGATTATTAATGAAGTTAATTTCAACGATCAAACGATTGCTGCTATCAGTCATCGAGAGTATCCATATTTTGCAGTACAATATCATCCTGAAGCTAGTCCTGGCCCACATGATGCAGACAACTTATTTTTACATTTTATTAGAGTAATTAAGATAATTCAAAAATATCCATAGCGAGCTTTATTATAAGGTCTGGCAGACAAATTTGATTAATTATTCTTGTTCGCCCCATACTGGATGAGTAAATAGTGCTGCTAAAACCTGTACACCTCGCAGCTGGTTAAATAAAGGTAAATGTCCTTTAGGAGCTGTAACGCTCCATATAAATTCTTGCGGATAACGTCTAGCAGAATTGTTTACTGTCCATCCTATCTTATACCAGAATTTCTCCCAGTCTGAGTTATTACATAGCCAAATTTTTCTTTGTACAGACATCCCAAAAAGACCTAATGAATGTACTCTCCATAGTTGGTCAATAGTTTTTAAATCGGTCGCAGGCAAATATGCTATATCGGTAAAATACAACCATGATCTAGAATGATTACTTTTGATTTGAGAAAGTTTACATAATAAATCTTGCGTTAACTGATCTGCTTCTTGAAATTGTTTACGCAGCAGAAGCTGTTGTAAAGGCATGTAATCCACCTGTAAGTCCGACTCAAGTGGAACAATTCCACTTGGAAAATTCTTACTTAAAATACTGAGTATACTAGAATCCTTATATTGTAGTAATATTTCATACATATACTTATAAATAAAACTAATAGGTTCTTTTTCAGAGATTACCTGTTTTAGTATTAAAGACAATAATTTTGATCTACCTTCTGGTCCTACACTAGCAAGTTCTTGTATCAAAGCAATCTTAGTACTTGATGAATTATTTTCATTATTTGCCAGTAATTTACACAAGCTATTAAACTTTTGTTCCACTTGATGAATTTTCATTTCCATAGATGTATTAATTGAAAAAGTAATTGATAAGTTAATGAGTAAAGGTCTCTAAATCCATTGAACTTTGTTTGGTCTTAAGCTAAATATAGTATTTTTAGGATGACTTCTGTTGATTTTGAGTAACAAGTATAACACTTTGCAGTATCTTATGAATACCATACCCTATAATATTACTCAATATTACTAGACTCATCTTTCCAATGAAAAAAACTAAATTCTTTATTTTTGGTATTATAAAGTCTTGCAGTTCTAATAGGGTAATCACAATAATTTGTGTAGTACACAAATACTTAAGATCTTGTTCTCTATCTGTATAAATATACTGAGCTTGTAAACCATTTTTACTAAACAGCCACACTTGATAGCGATTATTATAGATCATTTTCGGTTGTTCTATATAAAAGTTAATAGAATGAGACCACAATAAATTATTCCTGAAGGTTGCAATCGATCGTGTTGAAAGGTATCTATTATTACATATCTTTTGAGACATTAAAAAAGTAAATAAATGTGATAACGATTGTTTGGATTTTATTATTTCTAAAAATATAGTATCGGCAAGCTGTACAACTAAATTGTCCAACAAAATTTCAATATGCTTAACTGGTGTTTTAGCAAAAATCAAAGATTTTTTGTCGCTCTGCTGACTACCAAAAATCAAGTATGTTAAAAGATTTTGTAGTAATAGTTTATGTTCAGATAATAATTTACCTTCCACCTTTAAAGATTCTAATTCTCCACTGTAAGATAGATCTTGAGAGCTTATTCTTGAAAATGAAAAATTAGCCATGGATTTGCTAATCAGATCTATCAAAATCTTTTGGTTCAATTGATGTAAATCATATAGATTTAGATCTAATTCAATAATATCTAAAACTAAAATCTCTAATTCTAGTAATATGATTTTAAATATCTCTTTCTTAGTCTGTACATTAACAATATCAATTGATAAAATACTATCAGTTTTATTATATAAATTATAGTTAAACTTAAGATAAAGTTTTTGAAATAATTTAGACACTTGCATATTCAGCTCAATTCCTTGTTGGTTAGGCCAGTATTGCATCTTCATCTTTATACTATTGATAAGCTTATAATTGACTGAATTACTAAAATATTATGTTTTTATTACTATTAGATCTAATCCATTAACAATATTCACCTTATTAGCAAGTAATTTTTTGTCAAATAAATTATCTACTTCATATATTTATAAATTATAAAACACTAGCATCATTACTTATTATGACCACATATTACTTTGCCATAGCAAGCCAAGACTTTTTATTACATGAAGAACCAGTAGAAGAAGTTTTAAGAGAGCGAATTGATCATTATCAAAATAGCCAAAGAATTATTGATTTTTGGTTAGTGATGAATCCATCTTTTATTAATGCACCCGAAATGATTAAAATTAAAAAGCAATTAACCAAGCCTTCGGCTGCAATTATTTCAGAAAATAAGATATTTATTAACTGGTTAAAACTTAGATTAGGTTTTGTAATTGTAGGAGAATTTAGATCACCTTCTGAGAATATATTCAATCATCTAGAAAGCGATCAGATTTAAGGTTTAGATACTGTATTGTTTTGTCTTGGATTAACGAACAAAGTAAGTATTTCTTGACTAAAAGTGTCAGCCGCTTTCGATTTATATCTATTTGGATTAACTATAATAGATAGCATTCTTTTAATTGTAACATTTTCAATCTTAGCCCAATGTAATATACCTAACTCTAGCTCTTTGGCAATTGCAGAGACTGACACAAAAGCTGCACCTAAGCCAGATTGTACGGCATTTTTAATAGCTTCGATCGAGTTAAGCTCCATTTCAATCTTAAATCTACTACTATCTATATCGTACTGGTGTAGCACCTTATCAATAACTTTCCTTATAGTAGATTGAGTATCTAATGCAATAAACCGTAAGCGATACAGATCTTCTTTTTGTATATTATTGAATTGAGAGAATGTATGAGATGTTGGTAAAATTAAAGCTAATTCATCTTCCGCATAAGATGTCACTTGCAAGATATCTTGCAGTTCAGAGGGAATTTCTCCACCAATTACGGCAACATCTACCTGACCGTTCGCAACGCTCCAAGAAATTAAGCGTGTAGAATGTACTTGTAATTGGACAGTCACTTGCGGATAACGTTGCCGAAACAAACCTATTAACCTCGGCATGAGATAAGTTCCGGTTGTTTGACTTGCCCCTATTACTAAAGTACCACCTTGCAAATTTTGCAAATCCTCTAAGGCACGGCATGTTTCCTCGCAAAGTGCTAATATTCTACCTCCATAACGTAGTAACAAGCTACCAGCTTCAGTGAGTGTAGCACGTTTATTACTTCTTTCAAAAATAGGTATATTAAGCTGCTTTTCTAAATTTTGAATTTGTAAGCTAATAGCTGGCTGTGATACGTATAAACTATCAGCTGCTTTTTTAAAACTTCCTTCTTTAATAATTGCTTTTAGAATTCTTAGTTGGTCTAGAGTAAAAGGTAAATCTCTCATGTTGTATATTTAAGACTAGAATAGTACAATTAAAAGCGACTATATTAAGTTATATTCTTTATTATATTATGATAAAAGTGAATACTTCTAAAATATTGCTATATATTTTGCAACTTGTTATGCAGAATCACTAGTATCATAATATAATATAATTAAGCCTATCTTATGACAAAATAAGACAGATAACTTAAACAGTGATTATAATAAAATATTGATTACAAGGGAATATAAAGCCATATGGATATGAGACTTCTAATTGTACTAATCCCAGTTCTAGCGGCTGGCTCTTGGGCATTATACAATATTGGACGGGCAGCTTTGCAGCAATTACGTAGCATGAACTCTTAACAATCTGTACCTTCGCAAATAATCCAGGGATCTTTGCATCCCTGAGCGTAGTAAGGTACAATAATCTTAATTTTATAATTTCTAACATAAAATTAGATTTTAAAAATATTATAAGTAAAACTAATCCTATATTTTTTATTTCAATTATTATGGCTGTTCCAAAAAAACGTACCTCCAAAGCAAAATCTAAATCACGTAAAGCAAATTGGAAACGAAAAGCTTATTATAGCGCACAACAAGCAATGTCAAGAGGAAAATCTATCCTAAGTGGTCAAGAGACAAGCTTTGTTTACATGAACAACGTTATTAATGAGTCAGAAGTATAGCTAAAACTTTAGTAAAGACTATTGATAGCTTAAATTAATATATTCCTAAATAGCCCGTCTTTTTATAAAACCGTAATTATGTTCAACTAAATTTAGTGATCAGATGATTAATCCGTCAACTAGTGCTCTCTTGAAATGTAATCAAACTAATTTAGTTTGGTTATTTAACTGCCCAGAAGGCTCACAGCATCTTTTAATGAAGCAAAAAATTCGTATTCATCAGATTAATAATATAGTCTTAACTAACTTAAGTTTAGAAAATTTAGCTGGGTTGATGGGCCTTTTGTCTAGTTTAAGTTTAAATAGTCGTATCTATCAAATTAATATTTATGGGCCTCCAGGCATATCAAACTATCTACAGTTTGCCAGAAAATATTCACAAACAATGTTTAAATATAAGCTTAAGGTTCATGTTTTGTCATATGGATACATTGCCTACAGTTTACCAAATTTAATTTACGCATACTCTATTGATCTAAAAAGTAATCAAATTGAATATATTATTCTTGAGAAAGAAAAAATAGGTAGATTTTTATTAACTAAAGCCAAAGCATTTAATCTTATAGCAGGTCCTCTGTATGGTTATTTGAAATTGCAAAATAGGTTTATCACGCCAGATGGATATATCATAGCAGGTAAATTTTTTACTTCTAATCGCTCACTTGGGCTAAAAATAACATATCTAGAACATAAACATGGATATAGACCGTCAATTGAAGCAACTATGTCTTCTACAGAAGTAATCGGCTAAACTATTTATAACAAAAAGAGTTCTGAAAGTTTTAAATAATAACTTGTATTAATAATCGAGATATTATATTATTATATGAGTAGTCCCACAGTAACAGATGCACTTTATTAGAGTACAGAAATACTTTTTTATATAACTTATTTTAGATAGAAATAAACTGATTATGATATATGCAATACTTGAAGCAAGTGGAAAACAGGTCTGGATCCAACCAGGCAGATTTTATGATCTTAATAAAATTGCTGCTAAACCAGGTGAATATATTAAATTAGAAAAAATCCTGTTTGTTAAACATCTTAATGAAGTGAAAATAGGCACCCCTTGTATACCAGGTATGTATGCTAAAGCCAAAATACTTAAACATTTAAGAGGAAGAAAAATTACTATTTTTAAAATGAAACCAAAAAAAAATATGCGTTCTAAGAATGGTCACCGACAAGAGTTAAGCAGGGTCTTAATCGAATCTATTCATACAGATTAATTGTAATACAAATTTTAAAATCATGGCACATAAGAAAGGTAGTGGAAGTACTAAGAATGGTAGAGACTCAAATTCCAAACGTTTAGGAGTCAAAAAATATGGAGGCGAGATTGTCCGCGCGGGTAATATTCTAATTCGTCAAAGAGGAACAAAAGTTAAGCCTGGGAATAACGTTGGAAAAGGAAAAGATGATACGTTGTTTGCTTTAATCAGTGGAACTGTCCATTTTAAAAAAACAAATAACAAACAAAAAACTATAAGTATTTATTAGCCACTACTTGCCTAGTCTCTTGTATGAAAAGGCATTATAAAATTCTATCTGCCTTCAGATTATTATCTCAAAAGCTACTTTGTGATATCAATGATACAAAAAATCATCATTTCAAACTTTAACAATATAGCTGCAATTGTAAAGAATAATAAGATCCAAGAACTTGTAGTTATTCAAAATACATATCAAGTGAATGATATTTATATAGGGATGGTTCAAAAGATATTTACAAGTATTAATGCAGCTTTTATTCAATTAAATTATTATGATAAAAGTGGTTTTATTCATGCAAATGACATAAAAAACTACAATACCCTTAGAAAACTGCACCATATCTCAGAGAATGTAAAAGTACAGCAAAAAATATTGGTACAAATCATAAAAGAGCCAACACGTAATAAAGGACCAAGGCTAACAACAAACATTCATCTTTCTGGAAAATACTTAATCTTAATGCCTTTTAATAACACACTTCATATTGCTAAAAAAATTTATGCTGAAAAAGAGCGTTCATTTTTGCAGGCTCTAGGAATTCTTATTAAACCGGCAAAAATGGGGATATTATTTAAAGAATCTTCGCAATCTATAGAAGAACAAGTCTTAATAGAAGAATTGAGGAATTTGAAAAAACAATGGGAATTTATGCAAAAAGCCACAATTAATGCTGAATCTCCAGAATTGCTATATAAAGAGAATAATATTGTTAGGAAGATTGCAAGAGATCATTATAGTAGAGATGTTCAGCAAATTATTGTTGATTCCAAAGAGAGTGCAAAAAAAATACATGAATTTTTAAGCTTACCTAATTTCATATCTAATAGTACATTAATAACAATATATAATCAAAAAACATACATACTAGAAAAATTTCACATTAATACTGTTATTTGTAACGCCTTAAACCCTAGAATTGAATTAGAATCAGGAATTTATATTTTTATAGAAGTATCAGAGGCACTTACTATTATTGATGTTAATTCAGGTTCTTTTAATCCTTCTGACAATTCAAAAGATACAATCTTAAAAGCTAACTGCCTTGCAGCGACTGAAATAGCTTACCAATTAAAGTTGCGTAATTTAAGTGGCATGATTATTATCGATTTTATTGATATGATATCACAGAAAGATAAGCTAAGCTTACTTCAGCATTTGCATAGTATGCTTAAAAATGATCATGCTCGACCAGAAATTATACAGTTGTCAGAACTTGGATTAGTTGAGCTTACCAGACGTCGTAGAAGTAAGAGTTTACTAGAGGTTTTTCCTGCTACAAATAAGCAAGCAGTAATTAATTATACTCTCGATATCTCGTCAGAAAAAATAGTAGAAAGAGACAAAGCTAAATATTTAAATATAAATACCATCTTCTTTAAAAAAAGATTTAATAATAAGCTAGTGTTACCTTGGCGTCATAGTATTCAGGATACTGATCTAGAGAAGGTTAGCTTTATGCCTTTAATTTATAGCAATGTTATACCTCTTGAACTATATAGCTCTTTGTTAGAAACAATAGTCTTCAACTAAATAAAAATAACCCTAAAATCATAATTGATTTTAGGGTTATTTTAACTAAAACTTATAATTATAGCGATGTAAAGAAACTAATATCCTTTACGAAGCTATTAATTAACCATTTACAGACGGAGCAACTAGAGCAACTGGGCAAGATTCGCCAGATGCTAAATCTAGAGGGAAGTTATGAGCATTACGCTCATGCATTACTTCCATACCTAGGTTAGCTCTGTTTAGAATATCAGCCCAAGTGTTAATTACACGACCTTGGCTATCAACAACAGATTGATTGAAGTTGAAACCATTCAGGTTAAATGCCATTGTACTGACTGACATAGCTGTTAACCAGATTCCTACTACAGGCCACATTCCTAAGAAGAAATGTAGAGCACGTGAGTTATTGAAACTAGCATATTGGAAGATTAAACGACCAAAGTAACCATGAGCAGCTACGATGTTATAAGTTTCTTCTTCTTGTCCAAACTTGTAACCATAATTAGCAGATTCATTTTCAGTAGTCTCACGAATTAAACTAGAAGTAACTAGAGAACCGTGCATAGCACTAAATAGAGATCCACCAAATACACCTGCAACACCTAACTGGTGGAAAGGGTGCATAAGAATGTTATGTTCAGCTTGGAAAACAAGCATGAAGTTGAATGTACCAGAGATACCTAGAGGCATACCATCAGAGAAGCTTCCTTGACCGATTGGATAAACAAGGAATACTGCTGCTGCTGCTGCTACAGGTGCTGTAAAAGCAACTGAGATCCAAGGGCGCATACCTAAACGGTAGCTTAATTCCCACTCACGACCAATATAGCAACATACACCAAGTAAGAAATGAAGAACAACTAGTTGGTAAGGACCACCATTGTAAAGCCACTCATCTAAAGAAGCAGCTTCCCAAATTGGGTAGAAATGGATACCAATAGCTGCAGAACTAGGAATAATAGCACCAGAAATGATGTTATTACCATATAAAAGTGAACCAGCAACTGGTTCACGGATACCATCAATATCTACTGGAGGTGCAGCAACGAATGCAATAATGAATACAGATGTAGCTGTTAATAGTGTAGGAATCATTACAACACCAAACCAACCGATATATAAACGGTTTTCAGTGCTAGTGATCCAAGTACAGAAACGTTCCCACAGGCTTGCGCTTTCGCGTCTTTCTAAAGTAGCAGTCATAATTTTAAAGTTTTTTAGGATTTGTCTAGATACTTCCCAAGCATTTATGTTACTTGTTACATTATTATTACATATTATCTATTCAAAATGTATGATAGACCTACATTAGCTCAGTAAGTAATATTGAAGAATCAAAATTCTATGGCTTAATTACCGATTTTTTAATAGATAATGTCCTTTAAAGTGATCTAAACCATCTGATTAAGTCTTGACCTTTCTTCTCTGTTGAATCAGACTATATATTATACACAATAAAAATACCAATAGCTTGGCTTGTTATCTATTTTTAACTATTTATTGTGATTAAAAATAAATAAGGAGATAATATGTCGCATTTGAGCAAAGTCACAACTAAAATAAAAGATCAAAGTATATTAAAAAAAAGTTTAACAGATCTTCAAATTCCGTGGGATAGTACACCTGGTATCAATGATATTTATATTTGTGGTCGGGATAAGCTTTTTAATGCACTATTCAAGTGGGAAGAAAATAGGTATGAATTTATTGCGGATTCCAGTACATGGCAAGAAAAGAATATGCTCTTTTCTATACTTGAAAAAATTCAACAAAAATATGCTTATAATATAATTCTAACTGCGAGTAGAGAAGAAGGCTTTAACGATATTAAACAAAATATATCTCAAGATGGATCTATTAAAATTGTGCTAGAAAAATGGGCAGAATAATAGTGTTTTCAACTTTTGTACTGCGGACGGAGAGACTTGAACTCTCACGAGATATTCTCACTAGATCCTAAGTCTAGCGTGTCTACCAATTCCACCACGTCCGCTTATCTACAAATTATAGTAGCATAAATGAAAAGTTAAAAGCAATTGTTTACTAGCTAGTAAATGGTTTGACCAAAATGGTTTGCTTTTTAATCGGTGCTATTCTATAATAATACTACTTATCTATTCCTCAGTAGCTCAGTGGTAGAGCAATCGGCTGTTAACCGATTGGTCGTAGGTTCAAATCCTTCCTGGGGAGATATTATTATAAATTTTTTATTAATCATGAATATTCATCAGCTTGAATTGTCTTTATATAGCTTGCAGCAATACCTCAATAATTTTTTACTTGAACAACTTAATAGTATAACTATTTTAAGTTTTTGTACAGTATTGACAGGAGGAATATTAACAAGTTTTAATCCATGCATGTTATCATCTATACCTATAGCTATAGCATCTATAAATACAGAGTCTCAAAAAAACTTGTATACTTTTTTCTTTATCCTTGGTATATTAAGTAGTTTCATTATAGTAAGTTTTATAACTCTTTTGGTAAAGACTAGTTATGGGTCTTTTGTCTCACAAATTCCTATTTTAGCACCAATTATTCTTGTATTAGTGGGGCTCAGTGTGTTAAATATTATTAACTTAAGCCTTCCTTCTTTTCACAATGATAAGCCTTACCGTAAATTGATGCTTTCTGTCATTGAAATTTATACTGTTGGTTTTAGTGTAGGTATAAATCTTTCACCTTGTGCAACACCTATATTAATGACGGTTATCACTTGGATTAGTTCAACTCATCGAATTTTTATTGGATGTATTTTTCTTTGTATTTATATAATAGGTTATATTCTTCCCCTTATAATTAGTATTAGTTCTATTAATTATTTTAAGCAAATAAAATCTATTAGTACACATTTGTACCTAATTGTTCCTTTTTTTGGTTATATAATTATTAGTATGGGTAGTTTTGCTCTTTGTCATGAATTATTAATATTCTCTAAGATATAACATGAACCATTTAGTCAAAAATCATATACAGAATCAATGAAATCTAAAATTCCAGGATGGTACTTCTTTAAATATTTAGGAAATTTAATGTTTTCTATCTTATTGCTTTTAATTATCTCATTTATTAGTATTTTAGGAACTATTGTTGAACAAGATCATTCTTTTGAATACTACCAAGAAAAATATCCCGTCAAAACAACAGGATTTTTTAATTGGAGAGTTATTGAACATTTTCAATTAAATCAAATTTATACTAGTTGGTTTTTTCTAACTTTAATTTTGGTCTTTAGCCTTAGTTTAATAATTTGTACTTTTTCAACTCAACTTCCCAGTCTAAAAAACGCTAGACAGTGGAAATTTAAAAAGAATATTAGTGTAAGTAAACAATTATATACTCAAGAATATAAGTACTTTAGGTCATTTAGCCCTATAGTTTGTTATCTGAATCAGATAGAATATTATGTTTTTTATCAAAAAAATTATATTTATGCGTACAAAGGTTTACAAGGAAAGTTAGCTCCAGTTTTTGTCCATTTAAGTATCTTATTGTTATTGTTTGGATCACTCACAAGCTTATTTACATCTTTTTCTATTCAAGAGATGATTCCATCAGGAGAAATATTTAATTTACAAAACATTGTAAAGAGTGGTTCGCTTAGCAATGTTCCTAATAATATTAATGGTACTGTTAAGCATTTTGAGATTGATTATTATCGCAATAAATCTATTAAACAATTCTATTCTTTTCTTGTAATACGAGATAATGAAAATCAAAAAGTGAAAGAGCAATTAATCTCAGTGAATAAACCTCTTTATTTTAAAGGTCTGACAATTTATCAAACCGATTGGCAAGTGAATGGTCTGCGCTTAGAAATTAATGGCCAAGAAAATATCCAAATACCCTTAAAAAAGTTAAGTAGTAACAATCAGGTTTATTGGTTTGCAACTTTGCAATGCAATGCTAGTAATAGTTATTCATTTATTTTAGCTAATATAGATGGAAACATTTCATGCTATGACAGAGAAGGACAACTAGTGCATCTACTACAGCTGGAGCAAAGTAATATTATTGATTACATTCCCGTCAAAATAACTGATATTCTATTGAGTACTGGATTACAAATAAAACAAGATTCTGGTGTTAAGATTATTTATTTAAGTTTTTTATTTCTTATGTTAAGTATTATAGCAAGTTATTTATCATACTCTCAAATCTGGTTAACTATTGACAAAGCAACAGTAAGGATAAGTGGAACTACAAATAGAGCAGAAATCAATTTCGAAGAAGATATTTATAAGCTAACAAAGTTTTTAATCTAATCTTGTATTCTTGACTTTTAGATTTATATTCAGAAAGTTCAACACTATTTGTCTTCCTTCCATTGTCCATAAGCTTTCTGGATGGAATTGTATACCTTTTAAGAGAGGGTATCTTTTATCTTCACACCCCATAATAACTCCTTTCTCACTCCACGCGGTTACAACTAAATTATCAGGAATGTCACAAGGGTAAATGGTTAAACTATGATATCGCGTTGCAACAAAAGGATTTGTTATGTTATAGAATAAGCCTTTGTTATCATGGTAAATAAGAGACGTTTTTCCATGTATTGGAATGGGAGCTCTCACAATCTGTGCTCCAAGTATTTTAGCAATGCTTTGATGACCAAGACATACTCCTAAAATGGGGACAGTTTTTGAGAAAACGCTTATAACTTTTAAGGAAATACCTGATTCATCGGGTGATCCTGGGCCCGGAGAAATAATAATAGCACTGGGAGACAAGTACTGTATTTCACTAATAGTTATGCTATTATTTCTCACGACTTTCATGTGAAAGCCCAATTCTCCAATACATTGAACTAAATTGTAAGTAAAACTGTCATAATTATCAATAATCAAAATCATAGACCTGAACTTTAAATTTAAATATATATTGTATCTTAAGAAGAGATACCTATGAGTGGTGAACTAGGGTGGGCTATTTTAGCTTCATGCATTCTTCCAGATAAATACGCATGCCTACCAGCTTGTACACCTAGATTCATAGACAAAGCCATAATTTCAGGATCTTGTGCTTGCGCAATTGCAGAATTAACTAGAATAGCATCTGCTCCTAATTCCATGGCTTTAACCGCATCACTGGCAGTACCAATACCTGCATCAACAATCACAGGGACTTTTGCATTATCTATAATAATCTGTATATTCTCCAAACTTTGCAAGCCTTGCCCAGAACCAATAGGTGAACCTAATGGCATTACAGTTGCACATCCTATTTCTTCTAACTGTTTAGCTAGAATAGGGTCTGCATTAATGTAAGGAAGTACTGTATATCCTCTATTTATTAAATATTCTGCAGCTTTTAAAGTGCCTATCCCATCTGGAAATAGATTTGTAGAGTCTGGAATGACCTCTAGCTTTACAAAGGTATTATCAATTTGTCCTATCTTTTTACATATTTCATTCCCAAATGATGCAATTCTAATAGCTTCTTCAGCATTGGTACAACCAGCTGTATTCGGCAAAAGCCATAAAGACTCCCACTCTAATCCACCGAGTAAATTACTTTTTTTATTTTTACTTAGATCTTGTAATCTTCTAATAGCAACTGTTATAATCGATGTTTGACTTTGAGCAATACTTTTTTTGGCAATAGATAGGCTAGTATATTTACCCGTACCTAACATAAGCCTAGAGTTAAAAGATTGTTCTCCAATTACTAAATCTCCGTTTTTCTTCATATAATCTCCAATAATCAAGGTTAAAGTTAATTAAGCTATAGATACAAATTTAATTTTCAAGAAGAATAATGTTTGAAAATAATTATAATAATATTGTAGAATTAAGAACAATTGTCTGGCAATATTTTATCAGAAGAATAAAATACACTAAGCCTAATAAAGATTAGCTTTTATACCGACTACAATACTTATTAAATTATTTATACTACTAATTTAAATACAATGCTTACAAGCTTACCAATGTTGATACTCGCTATTTTTATTACCTTTATAATAGGCTTTATTACAATTACTTTGTATCAAATCTATATTTCAACAAAACAAGTCGAACAACCTATCTCTAGGAATGGTAATAGTATTACTATTCTAGATAGATGTGGATCAATATTGCCCTATTGGCTTCCGTTATTAGAAGGTTTACAAAACTTTGGCCAACAAATCTTACCCGATTATCCTTTTAGCTTAATGAGTCTTTATAAAAAAACACTAATGCCTTTTGTTATATTTTATGTAACGCATCCTGCCCTAGCATTTGTGACGTTTTTTGTTTTATACTATTTATTTGTAAGGGCCAAAAGTCCTTTGCCTGATAGGCCATTCATAAGGTTTAATGTTTTACAATCAATTTTATTATTTTTAATCAACTCTCTGCTTGGAGCAACTTTTAGGGCTCTCCCCATTGAATTTAGAATGAGCTTATACGGTCTTATGCTTTGTAATACTTTATTCTGGTTTGTATTGTCAACAATTATCTATTCAGTAATGAAATCAATAGAAGGAAAATATGCTAAGATACCTGTAATATCACAGGCAGTACGTATACAAATAGATAATCAAAATTAATAAAGGAAATGGTAATAAATATGCTTTTAAATAGCTATGAAACTATATATATTCTTAAGCCTGATGTGACAGAAGACAAAAATTTAGCTTTAGTTCATGAGTATAAAACGTTAATTAAAAAAAACGGTGGACAAAACGTCTTTGTTCAACACAGAGGAAGAAGGCATTTAAGTTATAATATTACACATTATTATGATGGCATTTATGTTCAAATGAATTTTGAAGGCAATGGTGATCTCGTACACTTATTAGAAAAGTCCATGAGGTTTAACGATAATATTGTTCGTTATTTAACTATAAAACAGGTGTCTTTACCTCAACTACAAATACAAGTTTAGAATGTTTAATTAATACATATAAAACCAGCTCTAGTTTAAACACTAGAGCTAGTTTTACTCAAAAAATAACCTTGGTACTGAGCTACTTTCCCAAAAGGCTTCCCTTTTAGTATCATTGCCGCTGCAGCGTTTAACAACCGAGTTCGGAATGGATCGGTGTGGGACCACTGCGCTATAAGTATCAAGGTTTAAAACTATTTGTAGACAATATAAATCAAGTCCTCGGTCTATTAGTACGTCTCAGCTACATACATTACTGCACTTATACTTGACGCCTATTTAACGGCTAGTCTGGCCGTGACCTTAACCGTTTGAAACGGTGAGAGTATTCATCTTAAGGTTGGCTTCCCACTTAGATGCTTTCAGCGGTTATCCTTTTCGCACTTAGCTACCCAGCGTTTATTATTGGCATAATAACTGGTACACCAGCGGTGCGTCTCTCCCGGTCCTCTCGTACTAAGGAGAGCTCCTTTCAATACTCTAACGCCTGCACCGGATATGGACCGAACTGTCTCACGACGTTCTGAACCCAGCTCGCGTACCGCTTTCATGGGCGAACAGCCCAACCCTTGGGACGTACTACCGCCCCAGGATGCGATGAGCCGACATCGAGGTGCCAAACCTCCCCGTCGATGTGAACTCTTGGGGGAGATCAGCCTGTTATCCCTAGAGTAACTTTTATCCGTTGAGCGACAGCCCTTCCACTCGGCACTGTCGGATCACTAAGGCCGACTTTCGTCTCTGCTCGACTTGTAGGTCTTGCAGTCAAGCTCCCTTATGCCTTTACACTCTACGACTGATTTCCAACCAGCCTGAGGGAACCTTTGCACGCCTCCGTTACTTTTTAGGAGGCGACCGCCCCAGTCAAACTGCCCGCCTGAAACTGTTCCTTGGCCGGTTAACGGCTTTCAAGGTTAGAATTCTAGCTTTTCCAGAGTGGTATCTCACTGATGGCTCTAATGAATCCGCAAACTCATTTTCTTAGCCTCCCACCTATACTGCGCAAGAAAAGCCCAAACTCAATTCCAAGTTACAGTAAAGCTTCATAGGGTCTTTCTGTCCAGGTGCAGGTAGTCCGCATCTTCACAGACAAGTCTATTTCGCCGAGTCTCTCTCCGAGACAGTACCCAAATCGTTACGCCTTTCGTGCGGGTCGGAACTTACCCGACAAGGAATTTCGCTACCTTAGGACCGTTATAGTTACGGCCGCCGTTCACCGGGGCTTCAGTCGTCAGCTTCGTAATAATATTAACCAACTTCTTTAACCTTCCGGCACTGGGCAGGCGTCAGCCCCCATACATTGTCTTGCGACTTAGCGGAGACCTGTGTTTTTGATAAACAGTCGCTTGGGTCTGGTTATTGCAACCCTACAAGGGTACCCCTTCTTCCGAAGTTACGGGGCCATTTTGCCGAGTTCCTTAGAGAGAGTTATCTCGCGCCCCTTGGTATGCTCTACCTACCTACCTGTGTCGGTTTCGGGTACAGGTATTTATAATTTAAGATAGATCGAGCTTTTCTAGGAAGTATAACATCAATCACTTCAATACCTTAGTATTTTGTATTCACTTCTTTGCTCAGAATGTTTTCTCCATTCTTCAGCGCATTGAAAGTTTAAACCGGTAACCAACATCCGGCTGACTTAGCTTTCTTCGTCCCTCGTTATCAATCATAAATAGTACAGGAATATTAACCTGTCATCCATCGACTACGCTTTTCAGCCTCGCCTTAGGCCCTGACTCACCCTCCGTGGACGAACCTTCCAGAGGAATCCTTAGGTTTTCGGGGCATTGGATTCTCACCAATGTTTTCGCTACTTAAGCCGACATTCTCACTTCTGCTTTGTCCACATCCGCTTACGCTAATGCTTCAATCTTGAACAGAACGCTCCCCTACCGATGTAAAACATCCCACAGCTTCGGCAAAATACTTAGTCCCATTCATTTTTGGCGCAGGATCACTTGACCAGTGAGCTATTACGCACTCTTTAAAGGATTGCTGCTTCTAAGCAAACCTCCTGGTTGTCTATGCATTCCCACTTCCTTTGCCACTTAGTAGATATTTAGGGGCCTTAGCTGGTGGTCTGGGCTGTTTCCCTTTTGACAATGAAGCTTATCCCCCACTGTCTCACTGGTTAATTACACACTTAGTATTCAGAGTTTGCCTCGATTTGGTACCGTTTTCACAGCCCGCACCGAAACAGTGCTTTACCCCTAAGCTATAGCATTAACCGCTGCGCCAAAACGCATTTCGGGGAGAACCAGCTAGCTCCGGATTCGATTGGCATTTCACCCCTAATCACAACTCATCCGCTGATTTTTCAACATCAGTCGGTTCGGA